ATTGTACAATACAAATAAGAAAATATTTACTATGATGGAGGGTTAAGGACAGGGGAATAACTCAGTAGGGCCTCAAAGGTTTTTTTAGGAAAATCAAGTATTTGATCAAAGTATTACTTAAATTGGCTGTTAATTAATAATATTATGTAAATTGTTGTGAGTTTGGTTTGTCTTAAGGATATTTTTCTATTATTTGCAGTTTTTAATGGTATACTATTAAAGAAATTTAGATATCGTTAATTTATTAATGATTATAAAAAGTTGTGCCAGCATATGCGGTTATACTTCTAATTTAAGTCAATTTTATTAAGTATACATTTATTTTTTATTTTTGAAAATAATTTTTTTATTATTGGGTGAAATTTTATTATTTATTATTTTTTGGTTTTATTATATGTGAAAATTAATTTTTAAACTAGGATTAGATACCCTATTATAATTAATTGTAATTTTATCTTTGTTATTAATAGATAAATTCTTTAAATCAAAATGATTTGGCGGTAATTTATTCTTTTTAGAGGAACCTGTCCTTTAATTGATATTCCACGTTTTATTTTACTTTTATTTTGTTTGTATATCTCTGTCATTAAGAATGTTTTATTAGAATATTTTCTTAAATTATTTGATAATTTATGTCAAGTCAAGGTGCAGCTTTGTAAAAGTTTGAGATGGGTTACTTTTAATTTATTTATTGAATTACTATAAAGTATTGTGGTATGAAATTGGATTTAAAAGTAAATTTAATTTAATAATTAAATTGATTATAGCTCTAAATTATGTACATATTGCCCGTCGCTCTCATCTATTTTAAAATGAGATAAGTCGTAACAAAGTAACTCTACCGGAAGGTGGAGTTAGGAGTGCAAGTTAAACTTAGGGTGAATATTATTTACAATAATATTTTTGATTTGTGCAATTCAATCTAACTTGATTAAGAAAGTTTTTATTTAAAATATTTATTTTATTTTAATTGAAATATATTTTTATTTAGTATTTTCTAGAAATTTTTATTTTAATTATAGTTGATTGGTACTGTGAAGGTTAAATAATTTTTATTTATAAGAATATATTTTTATATTACCTTTTGTATCAGGGTTTATTAAATAAATTTTATATATTATAAAATTTCCTGAAATTAAAAGATTTAATATTAAATGATTTTTTATGTTATAAAATAATTTTTAATTTAATATTAGGGGTTATATGCTTTTCAATTTTAAATATCCGGTTTTTTAATAAATGAATTTAATTCATAAATATTATAGTTAATAATTGAATTTTATTAATTTTAATTTAATATTTAAAGATTAATAGGGATTAGCTTATTAATTTATCTAAAATAATTTTACTTTAATTAATTTTTGTAGGTTTAATAACATCCATCACTTAATTTCGTTATAGTTTTTATTAAATAAATATTTATTTATTTATTTGTTTAGATTTTTATTAAAATAATTAAATTAATTTAATTTTTAATGAAATAATGATAAAATTAGTAGTTTTTATAATTTAAATATAGTAACTCGGCAAATATTATTTTCACCTGTTTAACAAAAACATGTCCTATAGAATTTAATTTTAGGTCTAACCTGCTCAATGACTTTTAAAGTTAAATAGCTGCAGTATACTAACTGTACAAAGGTAGCATAATCATTTGTCTCTTAATTTGAGGCTTGAATGAATGGTTGGATGAAATATATACTTTCTTTATTTAATTATATGAATTTTATTTTTTAGTTAAAAAGCTAAAATTATTTTGTTAGACGAGAAGACCCTATAGAATTTTATAATTAATATTTATAAAATAATAATTAATTCATTTTTTACATATAAATTATTTGATTGGGGTGATTATAAAATTTTATTAACTTTTATTTTTAATTATTTCATAAATTAGTGTTTGTTTGATCCTTTATTAAGGATTATAAGAATAAATTACCTTAGGGATAACAGCGTAATTCTTTTGGAGAGTTCTTATCGATAAAATGAGTTTGCGACCTCGATGTTGGATTAAAGTAAGTATTTGGTGCAGAAATTAAATAACTAGGTCTGTTCGACCTTTAATTCTTTACATGATCTGAGTTCAGACCGGCGTGAGCCAGGTTGGTTTCTATCTACAAATTTTTATAATATTTTAGTACGAAAGGATTAAATATTAATAATATTTATTAATATATGATTAATATTACTATTTTGGCAGATATAATGCGGTAAATTTAGAATTTATTAATGTAATTTTTATTACATATAGTAATTTTTTTGGTTAATTATCTAATTTTATTGATTATAATTTTATTATCTGTTGGTTTTATTACTTTAATGGAGCGAAAGACATTAGGTTATATTCAATTGCGTAAAGGACCAAATAAGGTTGGATTTTTAGGTCTTTTACAACCTTTTTCTGATGGAATTAAGTTATTTTTTAAAGAACAAACTTATCCTTATTATTCTAATTTTATTATTTATTATTTGTCTCCAATTTTTATATTAATTTTGTCTTTTTCTTTATGAGTATTATTTCCTTATTTTATTAATGTTTATAATTTTAATTTTGGTTTATTATTTTTTTTGTGTTGTACAGGTATAGGAGTTTATGGTGTTATATTATCAGGTTGATCATCTAATTCTAAATATTCTTTATTAGGTTGTTTTCGTTCTATTGCTCAAACAATTTCTTATGAAGTTAGAATAGCTATAATTATACTTTGTTTAATTATTTTTATTTTTAATTATAATTTTGTTATATTTATATTATATCAGAATAATTGTTGATTTATTTTTTTTTCTATACCTTTATTTTTTTGTTGACTTTCTTCTTGTTTAGCTGAAACTAATCGAGCTCCATTTGATTTTTCTGAAGGTGAAAGAGAATTAGTTTCAGGATTTAATGTTGAATATAGAGGAGCAGGATTTTCTTTTATTTTTTTATCAGAATATATAAATATTCTTTTTATAAGTATATTGAGAGTTATTATATTTATAGGGTGTAATATTATTTCTTTAACTTTTTACTTAAAAATTACTTTTTTAGTATTTTGATTTATTTGGGTTCGGGCTACTTTACCTCGGCTTCGTTATGATAAATTAATAATATTGACCTGAAAAATCTTTTTGCCTATTTCTTTGAATTATTTTTTATTTTTTTCTATATTTTTAAGTATATTTGTAGGGATATATTCCATTAAATTAAGTATAAGTTAATAATGGAATTCAACCATTTTTTTATATTTTCAAAATATATGTTTATCTAAAACTTAATTAACTAGTTTAATTTATCTCAAATTATAATAATTGATGGATTAATTAAGAAATATCTAAAATATATAATAGTTAAACTTTGCCCTGTAATAATAAATGGTTCTTCAGCAGGTCTTGCACCAATTCATGTTAATAAAATAATAATTACTACAAATGTTCAGAATATAAATTTGTTTAAAGGATAAAATATTATTCTTTGAAATTTATTTTTATTAGTAATAGGTAAAATTGCAATAATAATAATAGAACAAATTATTGCGATTACTCCTCCTAATTTGTTAGGAATAGACCGTAAAATTGCATATGCAAATAGGAAATATCATTCTGGTTGAATATGAATTGGGGTAACAAGAGGGTTTGCTGGAATAAAGTTTTCTGAATCTCCTAATATTCGAGGTTCTAATAAAATTAATATAATAAATAAAAATAAAATTAATATTATTCCTATGATATCCTTAATTGAAAAGTATGGATGAAATGGGATTTTATCATAATTTGATCTAATCCCTAAGGGATTATTTCTTCCTGTTTGATGAAGGAATAATAAATGAATTATTACTATTATTGCAATAATAAATGGTAATAGAAAGTGTAAAGTGAAAAATCGGGTTAGTGTTGCATTATCAACTGAAAATCCTCCTCATAATCATTTTACTAGTTCATTTCCTAAGTAAGGGATAGCAGATAATAAATTAGTAATAACTGTTGCCCCTCATAATGATATTTGTCCCCAAGGTAAAACATATCCTAAAAAGGCTGTTGCTATAATTAATAGTAATAGAATAATTCCTACATTTCAGGTTATAAATAATTTATGAGATCTATAATATATTCCTCGTCCAATATGTAAATATAAACATATAAAAAATATTGAAGCACCATTAGCATGAGTATATCGAAGAATTCATCCATTATTAACATCACGACAAATATGAACTACTCTATTAAAAGCCATTTCAATATTAGCAGTATAATGTATTGCTAAGAAGATTCCTGTAATAATTTGAATTATTAAACATAATCCTAATAAAGAACCAAAATTTCATCAGATAGAAATATTTGATGGTGAGGGTAAATCAATTAATGAATTATTAATAATTTTTATAATAGGATTAATTTTTCGAACTGGTTTGTACATTACTTTTTAATTCGTAGAGGCCCTTCATTAATATTAACAATTTTTGAAACTGTTATTATACTTAATAATAAAAATATAATTATTAATAGCGTAATAATTATTGATTTAGAACTAAATAATCTATTAAATATTATTATATAATTATTTCTTAAATTTATCTGGTTAAGTTCCTTTATTTTAATTGTTGTTGATAATAATATTATTATCAAAGAAAATAATAATAATAAAGATGAAAACTTTATTTTTTCATTTGAGGCAATTCTGGCTATGTATATAAACAGTACTAATATTCCTCTTAATATAATAATTAATAAAATATAAGAAAATCAGAATGAGTTTATAATTATTCCTATAATTATTGAAATTAATAATGTTTGAATAATAATAATAATTCCTATTATTAATGGGTGATTAATAAATAAAAATATTGAGGTAATTAAGGTTAAAATATAATATATGTCAGTGGTTAGTTTAATAAAAATATTAATTTTGGAGATTAAAGATGGGATTTATTCTTTTCACTGAAGTTTTAAAGGTATATACCTAATTATGATTTACAAAATCATTGTTTTATTTTAAACTATTAAAACTTATAATAATAATTATTTTTTTTATATTTTTTAGAGGTTTAATAATATTTTGTTCTTTACGGAGACATTTATTAATTGTTTTATTTAGATTAGAATTTTTAACAATTACTTTGTTTTTTATATTTTTTGTTTTTTTGTTAAAGTTTGGTTTTGAATTATATTATTCTTTAATTTTTTTAGTTTTTTCTGTTTGTGAAGGGGCTTTAGGATTAGGTATTTTAGTTAATATTATTCGGAGTCATGGTAATGACTTATTAATAAGAATATCTACTTTATCATGATAAAGTATCTGATTATATTATTATTTTTAATCCCTTTACTAAAAAGTTGATGGTTATTAAGATATATAATTATAATTATATGTTTACTTATATTATTTTCATTAGTAAGTATATTTTATAGTAATTTAAGTTATAGCTTTGGTTTTGATTTATTATCTTACTGAATATGTCTATTAACATTATTAATTACTTTTTTAATAATGATTGCCAGATATAAATTATCTAAGACTAGAAGAGTTTCTGAATTTATTATTATTTTAATTTTTTTAACTTTATTTTTAATTTTATCCTTTAGTTGTATAAGTTTATTTAAGTTTTATTTATTTTTTGAGTCTAGAATAATTCCAACTTTATTATTAATTTTTGGTTGAGGATATCAACCAGAGCGACTTTCTGCAGGTAAATACTTATTATTTTATACTTTATTTGCTTCTTTACCTATATTAATTTGTATTTTTTATCTGAATAAAAAATGTTACACATTAAATTACTTTTTAATTGAGATAGATTTTAATATTTTTATATATTTTTCTTTATTAATGGCATTTTTGGTTAAAATGCCTATATTTATATTTCATTTTTGATTACCTAAAGCTCATGTTGAGGCTCCTGTTTCTGGTTCTATAATTTTAGCTGGTGTTTTATTAAAGCTTGGGGGTTATGGGATATTACGGGTTTTTAATTTTTTATATAAATATTATTCTTTAAATATTATTTGGATTGTAATTAGATTATTAGGTTCAATAATTGTAGGTTTTATATGTTTATGTCAGGTTGATATTAAGTCTATAATTGCTTATTCTTCTGTAGCTCATATAGGATTAGTTATTGCTGGTTTAATAACTTGTAATAAAGTTGGTTTATGGGGATCATTTTTAATTATATTAGGACATGGAATTTGTTCTTCAGGCTTATTTGCTTTAGCTAATATATTATATGAGCGAACTTATAGACGAAGTATTTTAATTAATAAAGGGTTTATAGTCTTTATACCTATTATAAGAATGTTTTGATTTCTACTATCAATTAATAATATATCAAGTCCAATATCTTTAAATCTTTTGGGAGAAATTTTATTAATTAATAGAATTATAAGTTGAAGAAAAATAAGTTTTATTTTTCTAATAATATCTTCTTTTTTAAGATGTTGTTATAGAATTTATTTATTTTCAATTACCCAACATGGATTTATATATAGAGGATTTAATTGTATAAATAACGGGAATGTGCGTGAATATATATTATTAATGTTACATTGATTACCTTTAAATCTCCTTTTCTTAAAAGGAGGTTTATTCCTATTTTAATTCTATTCCTTTTTTCCTTCTTAAGGAATAGAATAAATATTCATTTATTTTATTTACCTAGGTAGTTTAAGTAAAGAATAATAATTTGTGATATTATAGGTATTTTTAATCTTAGGTTAATAATTCTTTAGTTTTTTATTATTTTTGATTTTTTTTGTTATTTATTAGTAGTTTAATATTTTATTTTTTAGGTTTATATTTTTTATATTTGGATATAAGAATTTTTATAGATTGAAATATATTTATATTAAATTCTTGTAATTTCTGTTTAACAGTTTTATTTGATTGAATATCTCTAATATTTATTGGTAGAGTATTATTTATTTCTTCAATGGTTGTTATTTATAGTTCAAGTTATATAATAAATGATCTTTATTTTAGTCGGTTTTTATTTTTAGTTCTTATGTTTGTTTTGTCTATACTATTAATGGTTATGAGTCCTAATTTAATTAGTATTTTATTAGGTTGAGATGGTTTAGGGCTGGTTTCTTATTGTCTTGTGATTTATTTTAATAATTTAAAGTCTTATAATGCAGGAATATTAACTATTTTAACTAACCGTATTGGTGATGTTGCTATCCTTATTGGAATTTATTTTTTGTTTAATTCTGGTAGATTTCATTTTTTATATTACTTGTATAATACATTAAGATCTTATTTATTAGTCTTATTAATTATTTTAGCTTCTTTTACTAAGAGAGCTCAAATTCCTTTCTCTTCGTGACTTCCAGCTGCTATGGCCGCTCCAACTCCTGTTTCTTCTTTGGTTCATTCTTCTACTTTAGTTACGGCGGGTGTTTATTTATTAATTCGATTTAATGATTTATTGTCTTGTTATGATACATCTTTTTTTTTATTTATTTCTGTTATAACTATATTTATATCAGGTTTGGGGGCAAGTTATGAGTTTGATATAAAAAAGATTATTGCACTTTCTACTTTAAGTCAGTTGGGTTTGATAATAAGATTATTATTTATGGGTTATCCTGTTTTATCTTTTTTTCATTTATTAACTCATGCTTTTTTTAAGGCATTATTATTTTTGTGTGCTGGTCTGATAATTCATTCTGTTAATGACATTCAAGATATTCGTTATATGGGAGGCTTAAGTTATATTAATTTTACTAGATCTTGTTTTTTAATTTCTAATTTTTCTTTATGTGGTCTACCTTATTTATCTGGTTTTTATAGAAAGGATTTAATGGTTGAATCTTTAAGAATAAGTTATTTTAATATTATAATTTATTTAATTTTTTATATTTCTATTGGTTTAACAGCTTGTTATAGATTTCGTTTACTATATTATGTTCTTTTTGGTAAGTTAAATATATTAGTTTTAGGTATATACTCAGAAGATATAATTATAAACTTTTCTATGATTTTTTTAGTTATTATGGGTATTATTAAAGGTTCAATTTTGTCTTGATTTATTCTTCCTTATCCAGATTTAATTTGTCTTCCTTTGATTATGAAATTATTAACTTTATTTTTTGTTGGTGTTGGTGGTTTTATTGGTTATGAAATTTCTTTATTAAACTACACTGTTTTTAAAAAGTCAAGTATTTTATTATATTTTTTAAGTTTTATGTGATTTATACCTAATTTTAGAACATACATGCTATATTCTAAAAGTAATAAGTTATCTTTATACTATATTAATTTTGTTGATTATGGTTGAGGAGAATTTATTGTTTCTAATATTTTATCTTTATATTTTATTTATATTAGTAAATTTAATGTTTATTTACAAAATAATAATATTAAAATTTTCTTGTTATTATTTATTTTTATTTCTTTAATCTTTTTATTATTTTAACTTAAATAGCTTAATTTTAAAGCTTAATATTGAAGATATTAATATGGAATATTATTCCTTTAAGTAATTCTTATAAGATAAAATCTAATTTTTCATTGAAAATGAAAGGTTTTAATTAAACTATATAAGAAAGAGAAAAACGGATTTTAACCGCTTTAAAGGATAGTTAGCAGCTTCCTTTAGATACAACTTTCCCTTTTAATTGGATAATAATATCATTTTTTTCATTAACAATGAAAGGCCTCTATTTTGGCTTCAATTAATTAAAGTAAGGAGATAACTCTAATTTTAGGTCGAAACTAAATGTAAATTTTACTTCATTACTTAATTGAGGTAGACTAAAAAAGTTCTTTTTAATTGCAAATTAAATGTTATTAAATAACTACAACCCCTTTTATATAAATTTTATTTTGATCATTCTAGTATATTATAAAATCATTCATAATATAGTCCTAATATTAAGATTCTAATAAATATTGTTACTGTTACTCTTCAATATATAATATTAATGGTTTTTATGGTAAAAATTATAGGTAAAATTAATGCAATTTCAATATCGAAAATTAAAAATAGAATAGCAATTAAGAAGAATTGAATAGAAAAGGGTATTCGGGCTGTTGATTTTGGATCAAATCCACATTCAAAGGGGGTTATTTTTTCTCGATCTATTATTGTATGTTTTGAAATTATAGTTAATAAAGTTATCAACCCTATAGAGATTATTATTCTTAATATAATTGAGATTAAAATTTTAATTATTACTTTTTCTTTAATTTAAGATCTTTTGATTGGAAATCAAATATAATAATTTATAATAAAAAAGTATCTACCCCATCAGTAAATAGAAATATATAAGAAAATTCATACTACATCTACAAAGTGTCAATATCAGGCTGCTGCTTCAAATCCAAAATGATGATTTTTTGAAAAATGAAATTTTATATGTCGAATAGTACATACTAATAAAAATATTGTTCCAATAATTACGTGTAATCCGTGAAATCCTGTTGCTATAAAGAATGTTGAACCATAAACTGAATCTCTAATACAAAATCTGGCTTCTATATATTCATAAGCTTGTAAAATAGTGAAATATATTCCTAACACTACTGTTATTATAAGAGCAAATTTTGTTTTATTATAATAATTTTTTATTATTGAATGATGGGCTCATGTTACTGATATCCCAGAACATAATAGAATTATAGTATTTAGTAATGGAATATCTATAGGATTGAATGTTTTAATTCCCTTTGGAGGTCACATTATTCCAATTTCAATTGTTGGTGATAATCTTCTATGAAAAAATCCTCAAAAGAAGGAAATGAAAAAGAATACTTCTGAAATAATAAATAAAATTATTCCTAATTTAAGACCTTCTACAACTTTTATTGTATGTTTACCTTGAAATGTTCCTTCTCGAGTAATATCTCGTCATCATTGAAATATTGTTAATAAAATAATTATTATACCTAGATTAAATAAATATATTTCATTTTTATGGAATCATAAAACTATTCCTGTAGTTGTAGTTATTGCTCCAATTGAACCAGTTAAAGGTCATGGTCTTTGATCAACTAAATGATAAGGGTGATTATTAATATTCATTAAATAATTTCTCTAGAATATAAAGTTCTTAGTACTGAAAATACATACGCTTGAATTACAGCTACTGCTGCTTCAAATATTATTAACATTATTTGAATAATTATAATTAGGATAATAAATTTATTATTAATAGAATTATTTCCTAATAATCTTATTAATAAATGTCCTGCAATTATATTTGCTGTAAGTCGTACGGCTAATGATCCTGGTCGAATAATATTACTAATTGTTTCAATTAATACTATAAATGGTATAAGAATTGCTGGTGTTCCTCTAGGAATTAAGTGAATAAATATATTGTTGGTATTATTAATTCATCCAAATATTATTAAAGATAATCAAATAGGTAGTGCTATTGTTATTGTAAAAGTTAAATGTCTAGATCTTGTAAAAATATAGGGTAGTAGTCCTATTATATTATTGATTATAATAAATATAAATAATGAAATTATTATAAGGGTTAATCCTTTTGAATTTTTTCCCAGTAATATTTTAAATTCTTCATTTATTTTATTTATTAATAATATATATATAATATTAATTCGATTAGGTAATATTCAGAATCATATTGGAATAATAATAATAAATATTAATGTTCTTACTCAATTTATTGATAAATATATTGAGGTTGAGGGGTCAAATGTTGAAAATAAATTAGTTATCATTTTCAATTAATATTTTTTATTTTAATATTATTTTTTTTATATCTTCTTTTAAATCTTTTAAATCAATATATTAAAGAGTTTATAAGTATAAATGATAAAATAAAAAATATAAATAAAATATCTCATATTATTGGTGATATTTGAGGAATAGAAAAGTATTAAATAAATATTTTTAATTTGACAAATTAATGTTTTAGTTAAACTAACTTTTCTCATTAAGAGTAGTTATTAATTACTATAAATTGGTTTAAGAGACCAATGCTTAATTGTTTCAGCCACTTAATGAATTATTTAATCATTTGATGAAGTACTTTAGTGGTACACTTTCAATTATAATTGGTATAAATCTGTGGTTAACTCCGCAAATTTCAGAACATTGTCCATATATAATACCGGGTCGTCTAATTTTAAATGTTCCTTGATTTAATCGTCCTGGAGTAGCATCAATTTTAATTCCCAATGAAGGGATGGTTCATGAGTGTAAAACATCTGCTGCTGTAACTAAAATTCGAATCTGTATATTTATTGGTAATACTATTCGATTATCAACTTCTAGTAATCGAAATTCATTATTATTTAATTCTATTTGGGGCTTTATATATGAATCAAATTCAATATTATTAAAGTCTGAATATTCATATCTTCAATATCACTGATGTCCAATAGCTTTTACTGTTATTATTGGATTATTTACTTCATCAATTAAATATAATAAATGTAGTGAGGGTAGGGCAATAAATATTAAAATTACTGCAGGTATAAGAGTTCAAATAAATTCAATTGTTTGACCTTCTAATAGGAATCGGTTAATATATTTATTGAATATTAATCTTATTATTATATATAAAACTATTATTGTAATTATAATTAAAATTATAATTGTGTGATCATGGAAGAAAATTAACTGTTCTATTATAGAAGATGATGCGTCTTGTAAATTTATATTTATTCATGTTGAAATTTCTAATAAAAGATTTATCTTTATACATGAATCTTAAGTTCATTGCACTATTCTGCCATATTAGAAGTAGTTTAATATAGGTAATTCATAATAAGAGTGTTCAGCTGGAGGAGTTAACTGTATTCACTCAATTCTTGATACTGTTCTATTTCTAAAAATGATTGAACGTTTTGATACAACTCTTTCTCATAAAATTAAAATAAATAAAATAATTCTGATTATGGAAAGTGTTGATCCAATTGATGAAATAATATTTCAGCTAGCATAACAATCAGGATAGTCTGAGTATCGTCGTGGTATTCCTCTTAATCCTAAAAAATGTTGAGGAAAGAATGTTATATTAACTCCAATAAATATTACTATAAATTGGATTTTTAGTCACTTAGTTTTTATAATTATTCCTGTAAATAAAGGATATCAATTAATAAATCTTCCTATAATAGCAAATACTGCTCCTATAGATAATACGTAGTGAAAGTGTGCTACTACATAATAAGTATCATGTAATACAATATCAATTGATGAATTAGCTAGGATTACCCCAGTCAGTCCTCCTATAGTAAATAAGAATACAAATCCTAGAGCTCATAATATTCTGGGAGAATAATTAATTTTAATTCCATGAAGTGTTGCCATTCATCTAAAAATTTTAATTCCTGTTGGTACGGCAATAATTATTGTTGCTGAGGTAAAGTATGCTCGAGTGTCAACATCTATTCCTACTGTAAATATATGATGAGCTCATACAATAAATCCTAATAATCCAATTGCTATTATAGCATAAATTATTCCTAAAGTTCCAAAAGTTTCTATTTTTCCTCTTTCCTGTCTAATAATATGAGAAATTAACCCAAACCCGGGTAAAATTAAAATATATACTTCTGGGTGTCCAAAAAATCAAAATAAATGTTGGTATAAAATAGGATCACCTCCTCCTGTTGGATCGAAGAACGAGGTATTAAAGTTTCGGTCTGTTAATAATATAGTAATTGCTCCTGCTAATACGGGTAATGATAATAATAATAACAGGGCTGTAATTCCTACAGATCAAACAAATAAAGGAATTTGTTCAAATTTTATTCCTTTTGGTCGTATATTTAAGATTGTTGAGATAAAGTTGATTGCTCCTAGAATTGAGGAAATACCAGCTAAGTGTAATGAAAAGATAGCTAAATCTACTGAAGCTCCACTGTGAAATAATCTATTAGATAGAGGAGGATATACAGTTCATCCTGTTCCTGCCCCCATTTCTACTATTCTTCTTATTAATAATAATATTAAAGAGGGTGGAAGAAGTCAAAATCTTATATTGTTTATTCGTGGAAATGCTATATCTGGTGCTCCAATTATTAGTGGAACAAGTCAGTTACCAAATCCACCAATTATAATGGGTATAACTATAAAAAAAATTATAATAAATGCATGCGCTGTTACAATTACATTATAAATTTGATCATTTCCAATAAATATTCCTGGTTGTCCTAATTCAATTCGAATAATTCATCTTATAGATGATCCAATTATTCCTGCTCATATTCCGAATATAAAATATAGTGTTCCAATATCCTTGTGATTTGTTGAGAATAATCATTTGTTCAATGATAAGGTGGCTGAATTTTAGGCTATAAATTGTAAATTTATAAATGGTTAATAAAACCTCTTATCAAAGCTTTATAGTCAATATATGATATCAGATTGCAAATTTGAAGTAGTAATAATTACTAAAGCTTAAAGCTTATAATAATTATAATTTTAACTTTGAAGGTTAATAGTTTATTTAACTTAAAGCTTTATTTATTAAATAATTATTTTCAAATGTTAAGTTAAAAAAATTCAATAATTCTAAAAGCAGGTAATATGAAATTTAGCATAAATAAGTAAATTATAAAGTTATTAGATTTAATTTTAATTCATTTATTTGTTGATGAATAAACAAATAATAAAGAATTAATAATTTTTAGATAATAAAATAAAGTTAACAAAGATATTATAATTATGAATATAATAATTAAAATATTATTATTAATTCTAGAGTTAATAACAATTCATTTTGGTAAAAATCCTATAAAAGGGGGTAATCCAGCTATTCTTAATATAATAATTATGTAATTTAATTTTTCTATATTTGATTTTATGTTAAATGATAATTGGTTAATAAAATATAAATTATTTTTTCTAAAAAATAGATAGCATGTAAATAAAATAATAGAGTATAAAATTAAATATTTATATCATATATTATTATATTTTATTATTAATAATATTCATCCTATATGATTGATTGATGAATATCCTATAATTTTTATGATAGATGAATAATTAATACCTCCAATTGCTCCAATTAGTGTTGTTAATATAATAATAATATAAATAAAGTTATTTATAATAATATTGGATAAAATAAATAGTGGTGCTACTTTTTGTCAAGTTATTAATAGGAATGCTTCTTTCCAATTTATGTTATATAATACTTCTAAAAATCAGTTATGAAATGGTGCTACTCCCAATTTAATTAATAATCTAATAATAAGCATTATTTCAATTAATTTATTTATTATAACAGGGGAAATTATAATAAATGAATTAATTAAAATAGAGAATAGTAAGATAATTCTTCCTATTCTTTGTGCTAAAAAATAAATTATTATGGCTTGAGATCTTTTTTTGTTTTTTATTTTTGATATAACTGGGATAAAAAATATTAAATTTATTTCTATCCCTATTCATATTCCTAATCAGTTCTGTGAATTAATAGTAATTAAAGTTCTAATTATTATTATTATTAAAAATATAATTTTTCTAAAATTTATTAAAAAGAAGAAGATTTTACTTCTATAATTAGGGTATGAACCTAGTAGCTTATTTAGCTTATCTTTTTATATATTAGTGTAAGAAGCATAAAGAATTTTGATTTCTTTGGATTTAGTTTAATTCTAAAATATATAATAAGAGTATTATAAATACATGATATATCCTATCAAGATATCCCTTTTATCAGGCATCTTATT